AATCAAAGGAAGGTAGATTTACCAACAAATTACGAAATGCTATAGTTCTTACATATAATTTATTCAGAAGTAATTCGCGGGATTATGCACCTTTCTTTCTTAGTTATAACGAACAAAAACGAACAAAGTGCATCTGGTTGGATCCAGCCTATTTTTGAAATAAACAACTCGCACACACTCCCTTTCCAAAAAAGATCAATACACCGAGCACTACACTTAGATTTATTAGATTTGTTGCTAAAATATCGGTATTAAATCTTAAACTCCCGGCGGATGGCCAGTGACCCAAGGAAAGGAAAGAATCAGTTACATTTTTCATATGATCTCCCCTTATAGATAGACTAAAAAAATAGAACAGAGTTCTTTTTGTATCACGTCCCGCCCTCTTTTTTTTTGCAATTGAAATTCCCAATTAAGAATGATACTTATAATTGTAGGAGTGAAATATTGCTATAATTTTAAAAGGCAAGTGGCAAGCCCAAGGCAAAAAATACTCTAAGTATTTTTTATAGGTTAAACTAAACAAAAGGATTCGCAAATAAAAGCGCTAATGCTACAACCAGCCCATAAATTGTTAAAGCTTCCATAAAAGCTAGACTAAGTAATAAAGTACCTCGTATTTTTCCCTCCGCCTCGGGCTGTCTCGCAATACCTTCTACAGCTTGACCCGCAGCAGTACCTTGACCAACTCCAGGTCCAATAGAAGCAAGCCCTACGGCCAATCCAGCAGCAATAACGGAAGCGGCAGAAATCAATGGATTCATGATAAGTTCCTCGCAAAAAATAAAAAAAATGGTTAATGATACAATAAAGAATTAGGACTTAACTATTCCATCGCTAAGATTCATTCAATTCACAGCCATAGACCAGACGAAAGGAAAAGACTTCTATTTGAAAGCCAGGTCCGGAGTAGGGCAAATTATATATATCTCGAGTTCATATATAACTAGTCAATTATCACATATACATGCCTTTCTTACATAATGTAAACCAATGATTCGTATCTTAGATTCAATCGGATTCTATAAATTTTCTGTGAAACATCCACAAAAGTTCGCTTATAGCCATTAGATTCCATATATCTAATTGACCCCCTCCCCTAACTAAAACTTTTTTAGGACTCTAAGTTTTTGTAAACCTTTTTATTCCTTTTAGTTCTCAGCACATGGGATACAACATCGAAAATCTAAATGGACGAATTCATTAATATCATTTATATTTACTATTGAAATTGGTTGAACAATCTAGAATATTAATTGCGGAAGGTATGGTATAAAAGATAAAAGGGCCAAACCAGAAAAATGGGAAAAATATCTTTTTCCCATTTTTCCAACAATTCGCTCATATCATAATCTTTTTTGCTATTACTCTAGATTCTAGCTCGTAATATACCATACTTTGGATGTTTATTTTTCTTAAGTATAGTATCTTGAGACAGGCATACATTGAGTTGGGCTAAGCTAAGCAAAAACATAGTTCAAAACTAGTCAATGATGACCCTCCATAGATTCTCCTATATAAGCCGCAGCTAAAGTTGCAAAAATAAGAGCTTGAATACCACTTGTAAATAATCCAAGAAACATAACCGGTATAGGAACTACTAAAGGTACTAAAGAAACAAGAACAACAACTACTAATTCATCAGCTAATATATTCCCGAAAAGTCTAAAACTAAGTGATAAAGGTTTTGTGAAATCTTCTAAGATGTTAATGGGTAAAAGGATTGGGGTTGGTTGAATGTATTTACCGAAATAACCTAATCCTTTTTTACTAAGACCCGCATAAAAATATGCCAATGACGTGAGTAAAGCTAAAGCAACCGTAGTATTTATATCGTTTGTGGGTGCGGCTAACTCCCCATGAGGTAACTCTATGATTTTCCAAGGTAAAAGAGCCCCTGACCAATTAGAAACAAAGATAAATAGAAAGAGCGTTCCAATAAAGGGAACCCAAGTAACGTATTCTTCTCCAATCTGAGTTTTGCTCACGTCGCGAATGAATTCAAGAACATATTCGAAGAAATTCTGACCATCAGTCGGAATGGTTTGTGGATTCCGAACAGCTAGAGTGGCAGAACCTAATAAGATAGCAATTACAACCCAAGAAGTAATAAGTACTTGGGCATGGACTTGTAACCCCCCTATTTGCCAATAGAGATGTTGGCCTACTTCCACACCGGATATATCGTATAAGACTTTTAGTGTGGTGATGGAAGATGATAGAACATTCATATTGCCCTCTGAAAGAAATAGAACTTTAATAAAAGAAATTATTTTGATTCAACCGAATTCTATATTATATTTTGTATACCAACTAATCACATAATCGCCCATTTTTTTATCTCTTTTTGAGATTAGGGGATAATAAGCGACTCCAGAAATCTATGGAGTTCAAAAAGCAATTTTTCTTATTATTAATCAAAGGTTTCTTATATAGCTAGAACGACCCTCACAAATCGCAAATACTAGTTTGTTAAGAATTAAGCGGATTGAAGCTATAG